GTTAACGTAGCTTAATTAAAAGCATAACACTGAAGATGTTAGGATGGGCCCTAGAAAGCTCCGCAGACACAAAAGCTTGGTCCTGACTTTATTATCAACTCTAGCTAAATTTACACATGCAAGTATCCGCGACCCTGTGAGAATGCCCTAACAGTTTTCTGCCAGAAAACAAGGAACCGGTATCAGGCACACCCCAACGGTAGCCCATAACACCTTGCCCAGCCACACCCTCAAGGGAACCCAGCAGTGATAAACCTTAAGCAATAAGTGAAAACTTGACTTAGTTAAAGCCAAGAGAGCCGGTAAATCTCGTGCCAGCCACCGCGGTTATACGAGAGGCTCAAGTTGATAAACCTCGGCGTAAAGTGTGGTTAAGGAAATTTTCAACTAAAGCCGAACGCCTATAAAAGCAGTGATACGCTTATTAAGGCATGAAGCCCCTCTACGAAAGTGGCTTTATAAACCCTGACTCCACGAAAGCTATGAAACAAACTGGGATTAGATACCCCACTATGCTTAGCCGTAAACATTGATAGAATGCTACATATTTCTATCCGCCTGGGAATTACGAGCATTAGCTTAAAACCCAAAGGACTTGGCGGTTCTTTAGATCCCCCTAGAGGAGCCTGTCCTATAACCGATAATCCCCGTTCAACCTCACCCTCCCTTGTTAATCCCGCCTATATACCGCCGTCGTAAGCTTGCCCTGTGAAGGCCAAATAGCGAGCAAAATTAGTATAACCCAAAACGTCAGGTCGAGGTGTAGCGCATGAGAGGGGAAGAGATGGGCTACATTCGCTAGTCTAGCGAATACGGATGATGTAATGAAAACGTACATACTGAAGGAGGATTTAGCAGTAAGTGGAAAGCAGAGTGTCCCACTGAAGCAGGCTCTAAAGTGCGCACATACCGCCCGTCACTCTCCCCGAGCATTTCCAAACATATAACTAAAACAACATATGAGCAAAGGTGAGACAAGTCGTAACATGGTAAGTGTACCGGAAGGTGCACTTGGTACAAATCAGAGTATAGCTAAAACTAGAATAGCATTTCCCTTACACTGAAATATTATCCGTGCAAGTCGGATTACCCTGACGCCAACCAGCTAGCCCATCCTAACAAAAACAACAACTCAATATTAATAACCCCAAATACACTACCCCCACCCTTAAACAAAACATTCTTCCTCCTTAGTACGGGCGACGGAAAAGGAATCACCGGAGCAATAGAGAAAGTACCGCAAGGGAATGCTGAAAGAGAAATGAAATAACCCAGTAAAGCCTAAAAAAGCAGAGATTCTACCTCGTACCTTTTGCATCATGATTTAGCTAGAATCATCCAAGCAAAGAGCACTTTAGTTTGGATCCCCGAAACTACGTGAGCTACTCCAAGACAGCCTATTTATAGGGCAAACCCGTCTCTGTGGCAAAAGAGTGGGAAGAGCTTCGAGTAGGGGTGACAGACCTATCGAACCTAGTTATAGCTGGTTGCCTGAGAAATGAATAGGAGTTCAGCCTCCTAGCTTCTCCCTTCACCACGATTTCACCTATCGATATTAAAGAAGCTAAGAGAGTTAGTCAAAGGGGGTACAGCCCCTTTGAAACAAGATACAACTTTCCCAGGAGGGTAAAGATCATAATTACTAAAGGTAAAAATGCCCCGGTGGGCCTAAAAGCAGCCACCCCTATAGAAAGCGTTAAAGCTCAAGCATTGACCCCCACCCATATATTCAGATAATATAATCCTAACCCCCTAAATATTAACAGGCTACCTCATGCAAACATGAGAGTATTAATGCTAATATGAGTAATAAGAGGGACCCGCCTCTCTCCTTGCACACGTGTATGTCGGAACGAACCCCCACCGAAATTTAACGGCCCCAAACAAAGAGGGTAATGAATATGAAAATAAAAAACCAGAAAACCATCCAATAATTTACCGTTAACCCCACACTGGTGTGCCCTTAAGGAAAGACTAAAAGAAAAAGAAGGAACTCGGCAAACACCACTAAGCCTCGCCTGTTTACCAAAAACATCGCCTCTTGCTAACTCTAAGAATAAGAGGTCCAGCCTGCCCTGTGACTATATGTTTAACGGCCGCGGTATTTTAACCGTGCGAAGGTAGCGCAATCACTTGTCTTTTAAATGGAGACCTGTATGAATGGCATAACGAGGGCTTAACTGTCTCCTTTTTCAAGTCAATGAAATTGATCTCTCCGTGCAGAAGCGGAGATATATCCATAAGACGAGAAGACCCTGTGGAGCTTTAGACACCAAGGCATATCATGCTAAATACCCCCTGATTAAAGGACCAAGCTAAGTGAACCCATGCCCGCATGTCTTTGGTTGGGGTGACCGAGGGGAATAAAAAACCCCCGCGTGGAGTGGGAGCACTAACCTCCTACAACCAAGAGCTGCAACTCTAAGAAGCAGAATTTCTGACCAAAGAGATCCGGCTATAGCCGATCAACGGACCGAGTTACCCCAGGGATAACAGCGCAATCCCCTTTTAGAGCCCATATCGACAAGGGGGTTTACGACCTCGATGTTGGATCAGGACATCCTAATGGTGCAGCCGCTATTAATGGTTCGTTTGTTCAACGATTAAAGTCCTACGTGATCTGAGTTCAGACCGGAGCAATCCAGGTCGGTTTCTATCTATGTTATGTTCTTTTCTAGTACGAAAGGACCGAAAAGAAGAGGCCTATGCTTAAGGTACGCCTTACCCCTCCTAATGAAAACAACTAAATTAGGCAAAAGGGAATACCTTTCCCAGCCAAAAATAATGGCGTGTTAGTGTGGCAGAGCCCGGTTACTGTATAAGACCTAAACCCTTTAAACAGAGGTTCAAATCCTCTTTCTAACTATGATAGCTACCCTTATTACACACATCTTAAACCCCCTAGCCTTTATTGTACCTGTCCTCTTAGCTGTAGCCTTCCTAACTTTAATCGAACGAAAAGTTCTAGGATATATGCAACTACGAAAAGGACCAAACATTGTTGGACCTTATGGACTCCTTCAACCAATTGCAGACGGAGTAAAACTATTTATTAAGGAGCCAATCCGACCCTCTACCTCTTCCCCCCTCCTATTCCTCCTAACCCCTATACTAGCACTAACCCTTGCACTCACACTATGAGCCCCTATACCTATACCCTACCCCGTTGTAGACCTAAACCTCGGCATCCTCTTTATCCTAGCCCTCTCGAGCCTAACAGTCTACTCCATTCTCGGCTCAGGTTGAGCATCCAATTCAAAATATGCCCTCTTTGGAGCCCTACGAGCCGTCGCTCAAACCATTTCCTACGAAGTCAGCCTCGGACTCATCCTACTAAATATCATTATTTTTGCAGGAGGGTTTACCCTACAAACTTTTAACACCGCCCAAGAAGCAATCTGACTAATTATCCCCACATGACCACTAGCTGCAATATGATACATCTCTACTCTCGCAGAGACAAACCGAGCCCCTTTCGATCTTACTGAAGGTGAATCAGAATTAGTCTCAGGTTTCAACGTTGAATATGCAGGTGGACCCTTTGCCCTGTTCTTCCTAGCTGAATATGCAAACATCTTACTAATAAATACACTTTCCGCTACACTATTTCTAGGAGCCTCTCATATCCCTGCATTCCCAGAACTAACTTCCATCAACCTAATAATTAAAGCAGCCCTACTTTCAATACTCTTCCTATGAGTTCGAGCCTCTTACCCACGTTTCCGATACGACCAATTAATACACCTCATCTGAAAAAACTTCCTCCCATTTACACTAGCCCTAGTAATCTGACATCTCGCCCTCTCCATTGCATTTGCAGGCCTACCCCCACAACTATAACACCGGACTCGTGCCCGAAACTTAGGGACCACTTTGATAGAGTGAACTATGGGGGTTAAAGTCCCCCCGATTCCTTAGAAAGAAGGGACTCGAATCCTACCTAAAGAGATCAAAACTCTTTGTGCTTCCACTACACCACTTTCTAGTAACATAAGCTAATTTGTTAAAGCTCCCGGGCCCATGCCCCGGACATGTGGGTTAAAATCCCACTATTACTGATGAGCCCATATACCCTACTTATCTTACTTTTCAGTCTAAGCTTGGGCACTTTTATTACATTAACAAGCTCACACTGACTCCTCGCTTGAATAGGGCTTGAAATTAATACCCTTGCCATTATCCCATTAATAGCACAAAACCATCACCCACGCGCAGTAGAAGCAACCACTAAATATTTCCTCACTCAAGCAACTGCCGCCGCCATATTACTGTTCGCTAGCACTACAAATGCTTGAATCACTGGACAATGAGAAATTGAACAAATAACGCACCCACTTACCACTACCATAATTACACTCGCACTCGCACTTAAAATTGGCCTAGCACCAATTCATGCCTGACTGCCAGAAGTCCTACAAGGGTTAGACCTTACTACCGGACTAATTTTATCTACTTGACAAAAACTTGCCCCTTTTACCCTACTTATGCAAATTCACCCAACAAACCCCGCCCTACTAATCTTGCTAGGGCTAACTTCAACCCTTGTGGGAGGATGAGGAGGGTTGAACCAAACACAACTTCGTAAAATCCTGGCCTATTCCTCAATTGCCCACCTAGGCTGAATAACTCTTATTATACAATTTTCACCCTCATTAGCCTTCATAACCCTTTTAACCTATTTCGTCATAACATTTTCAACCTTCCTTGTATTTAAACTAAACAAAGCCACAAACATCAACACACTAGCCACCTCCTCAACTAAAACTCCTATACTAACAGCTCTCACCCCCCTCGTTCTCCTCTCACTTGGCGGTCTCCCCCCTCTCACCGGCTTCATACCAAAATGACTTATTCTACAAGAACTATCCAAACAAGAACTTGCACTAGTAGCAACTATAGCTGCCCTTACCGCATTACTAAGCCTTTATTTCTACTTACGGTTAACATATGCAATAACCCTGACCATATCCCCAAACAATACATCCAGCCTTACCTGCTGACGCCTTTACTCCACACAACACACCCTTCCTACCGCCATTTCAATTACAGCCACCCTACTCCTATTACCACTAACACCTGCCGCAATTGCAATAATAAGCTTTTAAGGGACTTAGGATAACACAAGTCCAAGGGCCTTCAAAGTCCTAAGCGAGGGTGAAAACCCCTCAGACCCTGATAAGACTTGCAGGACATTAACCTACATCTACTGCATGCAAAACAGACACTTTAATTAAGCTAAAGCCTTTCTAGATGGGTAGGCCTCGATCCTACAAACTTTTAGTTAACAGCTAAACGCCCAAACCAGCGAGCATCCACCTACCTTCCCCCGCCTTTCGGAAAAAGAAGGCGGGGGAAGCCCCGGCAGACACTAATCTGCTCCTTAAGATTTGCAATCCTATATGTCAAACACCTCGAGGCTTGATAAGAAGAGGGCTTAAACCTCTGTTTATGGGGCTACAACCCACCACTTACTCAGCCATCTTACCTGTGGCAATCACGCGCTGATTTTTTTCGACCAACCATAAAGACATCGGCACCCTTTATCTAGTATTTGGTGCATGAGCTGGTATAGTAGGCACAGCCCTAAGCTTACTTATTCGAGCTGAATTAAACCAACCAGGTGCCCTCCTTGGGGATGACCAAATTTATAATGTAATCGTTACAGCACATGCTTTCGTAATAATTTTCTTTATAGTAATACCAGTCATAATCGGAGGGTTTGGAAACTGACTTGTTCCTATAATGATTGGAGCCCCAGATATAGCATTTCCCCGAATAAATAACATAAGCTTCTGACTTCTTCCCCCATCTTTCCTACTATTATTAGCTTCTTCCGGAGTTGAAGCTGGCGCTGGAACTGGGTGAACAGTTTACCCACCTCTAGCTGGCAACCTGGCCCATGCTGGAGCATCCGTTGATTTAACTATTTTCTCCCTACATTTAGCAGGGGTTTCCTCAATTCTTGGGGCTATTAACTTTATTACAACTATTATTAATATAAAACCTCCCGGAATTTCCCAATACCAGACACCCCTTTTCGTCTGAGCTGTATTAATTACAGCCGTTCTTCTCCTTCTATCACTACCAGTTCTTGCTGCCGGAATCACTATGCTTCTGACAGATCGAAATCTTAATACAACCTTCTTTGACCCCGCCGGAGGTGGAGATCCAATCCTCTATCAACATTTATTCTGATTCTTCGGTCATCCAGAAGTTTATATTCTTATCCTTCCAGGATTTGGTATTATTTCTCACATTGTCGCCTATTATGCTGGCAAAAAAGAACCCTTCGGATATATGGGCATGGTCTGAGCAATAATGGCTATCGGCCTGCTCGGATTCATTGTATGAGCCCATCATATGTTTACAGTAGGAATAGATGTTGATACACGAGCTTACTTTACATCTGCTACAATAATCATCGCAATTCCTACTGGTGTAAAAGTATTTAGCTGACTCGCAACTCTTTACGGGGGATCAATTAAATGAGAAGCCCCCTTCTTATGAGCCCTTGGTTTCATTTTCTTATTTACAGTTGGAGGTTTAACAGGTATTGTTCTAGCCAACTCATCCTTAGATATTATTCTTCACGACACATACTACGTTGTAGCTCACTTCCACTATGTATTATCTATGGGTGCTGTATTTGCTATCATAGCTGGTTTCGTACACTGATTCCCACTATTTACAGGGTACACTCTACACAATACCTGAACTAAAGTCCATTTTGCAGTAATGTTTGTAGGTGTAAATCTTACATTCTTCCCACAGCACTTCCTTGGCCTAGCCGGAATGCCTCGACGATACTCAGACTACCCAGACGCTTATACCTTGTGAAACACAGTCTCTTCTATTGGATCTTTAATTTCACTCATTGCAGTTATTATTTTCCTTTTTATTATCTGAGAAGCATTTGCCGCTAAACGTGAAGTACTGTCAGTAGAATTAACCACAACTAATCTAGAATGACTTCACGGATGTCCCCCTCCCTACCATACATTCGAGGAGCCCGCTTTTGTTTTAACTCAACCAGATTAACGAGAAAAGGAGGAGTTGAACCCCCATAAATTGGTTTCAAGCCAACTGCATAACCGCTCTGCCACTTTCTTTATAAGACATTAGTAAAATAGCATTACACTACCTTGTCAAGGTAGCATTGTGGGTTTAAACCCCACATGTCTTGCTTACAAAATGGCACATCCTATACAATTGGGCTTTCAAGACGCAGCTTCACCTCTCATAGAAGAACTTCTCCACTTCCACGATCACGCTTTAATAATTATCTTTTTAATCAGCACGCTAGTGCTTTATATTATTACTATCCTAATTTCAACTAAATTTACTAATATAAACCTTTTAGACTCCCAAGAAATTGAAGTCGTCTGAACCGTCCTCCCTGCAGTTGTTCTTATCCTCATTGCTCTCCCCTCCCTTCGCATTCTCTACCTAATAGATGAAGTTAACGACCCTCACCTAACAATTAAAGCTGTGGGCCATCAATGATACTGAAGCTATGAATACACAGACTACGATAATCTAGGCTTTGACTCTTATATGCTCCCCACACAAGATCTAACCAACGGCCAATTCCGTTTACTAGAAACAGACCACCGAGTGGTAATCCCAGTAGAATCTCCCGTTCGAACCTTAGTTTCTGCTGAAGACGTCCTTCACTCGTGAGCAGTGCCTTCTCTGGGCGTAAAAATAGATGCAGTACCAGGACGACTAAACCAACTAACCCTAATTGCTTCCCGACCTGGAGTCTTTTACGGCCAATGCTCAGAAATCTGCGGAGCAAACCACTCCTTTATACCTATCGTAGTTGAAGCAGTCCCACTAACACACTTTGAAGACTGATCATCCCTTTTACTCGAAGATACTTCGCTAAGAAGCTGAATTAGGAGATAGCGTTAGCCTTTTAAGCTAAAGAATGGTGACTTCCAACCACCCTTAGTGATTATAAACATTTTTATCCCCATATGCCGCAACTAGATCTGGAAATCTGATTTATGATACTTATTCACTCTTGATTCGCCTTCCTGGTAATCGTGGTACCTAAAGTGTTAGCCCATTCTTTCACTAAAGTAACCCCACCCAAAAAAACCCAGAAAACAGAAACAAAGGCATGAGACTGACCATGACACTAAGTCTGTTTAGCCAATTCGCACCCACATATATTTTATGTATTCCAAGTAGTATAGTAGCCATTTTTATCCCGTGAGTACTATTCCCTACCCCAACAAATCGATGATTAAATAATCGTCTGGTTACACTCCAAAACTGATTCCTCGTTCAACTTCTGCGAGAATTATTTTTACCTATAAAACCTGAAGGCCACAAATGAGCTCTTATATTTATTTCCTTGGCAGTTTATTTAACCTTCCTAAACCTATTAGGACTCCTCCCATACACTTTCACACCCACTTCACAACTATCCCATAACCTAGGCTTTGCAATTCCCTTCTGATTAGTAACAGTAATTATTGGCTTCCAGAACAAACCAAACGAAGCCCTGGCCCACCTTCTCCCAGAAGGAACCCCTACTCCTCTTATCCCCATCCTTATTATCATTGAGACAATCAGTCTCTTCATTCGCCCACTGGCACTTGCAGTACGGCTAACAGCTAATATTACAGCCGGCCACCTTCTAATTCAATTAGTTGCGAAAGGTACACTTGCCCTACTATCAATTATACCAGCTGTAGCAGTCTTAACTATGACTCTACTCCTTCTCCTAACCCTCCTAGAAATCGCCGTCGCTATAATCCAGGCTTACGTATTTGTTCTGTTACTAAGCCTATACCTGCAAGAAAACGTTTAATGGCCCACCAAGCACACGCATATCACATAGTAGACCCTAGCCCCTGACCACTGACAGGCGCAGTCGCCGCCTTACTAATAACATCAGGCCTCGCCATCTGATTCCACTTTAACTCTACAACTTTAATAACCCTTGGAATAATCCTTCTACTCCTCACAATATACCAATGATGACGAGACATTGTACGAGAAGGTACCTTCCAAGGACACCATACGCCACCCGTTCAAAAAGGGCTTCGATACGGTATAATCCTTTTCATCACTTCTGAAGTTTTCTTTTTCTTAGGCTTTTTCTGAGCCTTCTACCACTCCAGCCTAGCCCCCACCCCAGAACTAGGAGGATGTTGACCACCCACAGGCATTACTACCCTTGACCCATTTGAAGTCCCCCTACTAAACACCGCAGTTCTCCTTGCCTCAGGGGTAACAGTAACCTGAGCTCACCATAGCATCATAGAAGGGGCCCGAAAAGAAGCAATCCAATCCCTAACCCTTACCATCCTCTTAGGATTCTACTTCACCCTTCTTCAAGCCATGGAATACTACGAAGCTCCTTTTACAATTGCAGACGGAGTATACGGATCAACATTCTTTGTGGCCACTGGCTTCCATGGCCTTCATGTAATTATTGGCTCTACATTCCTAGCCGTTTGCCTACTCCGTCAAATTCACTTCCATTTTACATCTGAACATCACTTTGGATTCGAAGCAGCCGCCTGATACTGACACTTCGTAGACGTCGTTTGACTATTCCTATACGTGTCTATCTACTGATGAGGATCCTAATCTTTCTAGTACTAACCCCAGTATAAGTGACTTCCAATCACCAGGTCTTGGTTAAAATCCAAGGAAAGATAATGAACCTTATCACAACAATTATTGCAATCACCGCCGCACTTTCAATTATTTTGACCATTATTTCTTTTTGGCTTCCACTAATAAACCCTGACTACGAAAAACTCTCTCCTTACGAATGTGGCTTCGACCCCCTAGGCTCAGCCCGATTACCATTTTCACTACGCTTCTTTCTTGTAGCCATTCTTTTCCTTTTATTTGACCTAGAAATTGCCCTCCTACTACCCCTCCCCTGAGGAGACCAGCTATCCTCACCATTAACTACCTTCCTTTGAGCTACTTCCGTATTAATCCTACTGACACTAGGTCTCATTTACGAATGAATGCAAGGAGGCCTAGAATGAGCTGAATAGGTAATTAGTTTAAATTAAAACGCTTGATTTCGGCTCAAGAGCCTGTGGTTAAACTCCATAATTACCTTATGAGCCCAATTCACTTTGCTTTCTCATCAACCTTCCTACTAGGTTTGATAGGTCTCGCATTTCATCGAACTCACCTCCTATCAGCCCTTTTATGCCTAGAAGCCATAATGCTCTCCCTCTTTATTGCCCTCTCAATTTGAACCCTTCAACTAAACTCAACCAACTTCTCGGCATCTCCTATACTAATATTAGCCTTCTCAGCCTGTGAGGCAGGCGCAGGCCTTGCTTTACTAGTAGCAACTTCCCGCACCCATGGCAGCGATCGCCTACAAAACCTAAATCTTCTACAGTGCTAAAAATCCTAATCCCAACACTCATACTTATTCCCACAATCTGACTAACCCCTTCAAAATGACTATGACCTACCGCCCTTTCCCACAGCCTTATTATTGCACTCATCAGCTTTTCATGGTTTAGTCACTCATCAGAGGCCGGCTGAACTTTCCTTAACCCATACATAGCAACAGACTCTTTATCCACCCCTCTCCTTGTCCTAACCTGCTGACTTCTCCCACTGATAATTTTAGCCAGCCAAAATCACACATCATCAGAAACACCTGGCCGCCAACGAACATTCATTACCCTTCTAACATCCCTACAAATTTTCTTAATCTTAGCCTTCAGCGCCACTGAAATCATCATATTCTATATTATATTTGAAGCCACCCTAATTCCAACACTGATCCTTATTACCCGCTGAGGAAACCAGGCAGAACGCTTAAACGCAGGGACATACTTCTTATTTTATACACTAGCTGGCTCCCTCCCCCTTCTAGTAGCACTTCTTCTCCTACAAAACAACACAGGCACACTATCCCTCCTTACACTCCAATACTCCACTCCCTTACAATTAATTTCCTGCGCAGATAAAATATGATGAGCGGGCTGCTTACTAGCTTTTCTCGTAAAAATGCCACTCTATGGTATACATCTTTGACTCCCCAAAGCACATGTAGAGGCCCCTATTGCCGGCTCAATAGTACTCGCAGCAGTACTTCTTAAACTAGGGGGTTACGGTATAATACGAATTATGATCATGCTAGAACCACTCACTAAAGAGCTCAGTTATCCCTTCATCATTCTAGCTCTTTGAGGCGTAATTATGACAGGCTCAATTTGCCTCCGACAAACAGACCTCAAATCCCTAATTGCCTACTCCTCAGTAAGCCACATAGGATTGGTTGCTGGGGGAATTCTCATTCAAACACCATGGGGCTTTACAGGAGCCCTTATCCTCATAATCGCACATGGACTAACCTCATCCGCCCTTTTTTGTCTAGCAAACACTAACTATGAACGAACCCATAGCCGAACAATAGTACTAGCACGAGGCCTACAAATAATTTTACCCCTAATAACAGCATGATGATTCATCGCCAGCCTGGCCAACTTAGCACTACCCCCCTTCCCCAACCTCATAGGAGAACTCATAATTATTACCTCAATATTCAACTGATCCTACTGAACCCTTGCACTAACAGGATTAGGAACCCTAATTACCGCAGCATATTCACTCTACATATTCTTAATAACACAACGAGGCCCTCTACCCCACCATATTATTGCTTTAGACCCATCACACTCACGAGAACATCTACTCATAACCCTTCACCTCCTCCCCCTACTTCTCCTCATCCTCAAACCCGAGCTAATTTGAGGCTGAACTGCATGTAAATATAGTTTAAAAAAAACATTTGATTGTGGCTCCAAAGACAGGGGTTAAAGTCCCCTTATTTACCGAGAGAGACTTGCACAGTAACAAAAACTGCTAATTTTTGGTACCTTGGTTGAACTCCAGGGCTCACTCGAACATGCTCCTAAAGGATAACAGCTCATCCATTGGTCTTAGGAACCAAAAACTCTTGGTGCAAATCCAAGTAGTAGCTATGCACCCCACTCCTTTAATAATAACAACAAGTCTAATCATTACTTTCCTTCTACTAGTTACCCCCGTACTAACAACCCTATCCCCTCACCCCCAAGCCCCTAACTGGGCCTTAACCCAAGTCAAAACCGCAGTAAAACTGGCATTCCTTGTCAACCTACTCCCTCTCTTCCTCTTCATTAATGAAGGAGCAGAAACAATTATCACAACCTGAAACTGAATAAATACTCTTACCTTCAACATTAATATCAGCCTAAAATTCGATTACTATTCAATTATCTTTACCCCAATTGCTCTCTATGTAACATGATCAATCCTGGAATTCGCATCTTGATACATGCATGCCGACCCCAACATAAACCGATTTTTCAAATACCTCCTAATCTTTCTAATCGCAATAATTATTCTTGTTACAGCAAATAATATATTCCAACTTTTCATTGGCTGAGAAGGTGTAGGAATTATATCCTTCCTTCTCATCGGATGATGATATGGACGTGCAGACGCAAACACAGCTGCCCTACAAGCAGTAGTATATAACCGAGTTGGAGATATTGGACTTATTCTCGCCATAGCATGAATAGCAACTAACCTAAACTCCTGAGAATTCCAACAAATATTCTCCATTGCTAAAAACTTTGACCTAACTCTTCCCCTCCTAGGATTAATTGTTGCCGCCACTGGTAAATCTGCCCAATTTGGCCTCCATCCCTGACTTCCCTCAGCCATAGAAGGCCCCACACCGGTGTCTGCCCTACTACACTCAAGCACTATAGTTGTCGCAGGAATTTTCCTTCTTGTTCGCATAAGCCCTATTATAGAAAATAACCAAACGGCTTTAACCACCTGCCTCTGCTTAGGAGCCCTAACAACACTCTTCACTGCCACCTGCGCTTTAACCCAAAATGATATCAAAAAAATCGTTGCATTTTCCACATCAAGCCAACTAGGCCTAATAATAGTAACCATCGGACTAAACCAACCCCAATTAGCCTTCCTTCATATCTGCACACACGCCTTCTTTAAAGCAATACTATTCCTCTGCTCAGGCTCTATTATTCACAGCCTAAATGACGAACAGGATATTCGTAAAATAGGGGGTATACAACACCTCGCCCCTTTTACCTCCTCCTGTTTAACCATTGGCAGCCTCGCCCTAACTGGAACCCCATTCCTAACTGGATTCTTCTCCAAAGATGCTATTATCGAAGCACTAAACACATCATACCTCAACGCCTGAGCCCTAACATTAACCCTCCTCGCCACTTCCTTCACAGCTGTATACAGCCTCCGAGTTGTCTTCTTTGTATCTATAGGACACCCCCGATTTAATGCCTTCTCACCTATTAATGAAAATAACCCAGCAGTGATTAACCCTATCAAACGATTAGCATGAGGCAGTATTATTGCTGGCCTTCTAATTACTTCTAATATTATTCCCCTAAAAACACCTATTATATCTATACCACCATTACTCAAACTAGCCGCCCTTACTGTAACAATTCTAGGCCTAGTAGTTGCACTAGAACTAGCATCCCTAACAAGCAAACAATTTAAACCCACCCCTACTATTATCCCCCACCACTTCTCCAACATGCTTGGCTTCTTCCCACACATTATCCACCGTCTTTCACCAAAACTTAACCTAGTGCTAGGCCAAACCATCGCCAATCAAACAATTGACCAGACATGGTTGGAAAAAACCGGACCCAAAGCCATATCCACCTCAAACATCCCACTAATTACTACAACAAGTAACACCCAACAAGGTATAATTAAAACCTACCTTACCCTGTTCCTCCTAACTTTAACACTAGCCATTATTGCAATCCTCCACTAAACAGCTCGAACCGTTCCCCGACTTAAACCTCGAGTCAACTCCAAAACTACAAACAAAGTAAGAAGTAGTACCCAAGCACTAATTATTAATATCCCACCCCCAAAAGAATACATCAACGCAACACCTCCAACATCCCCTCGAAAAACAGAAAACTCCCCCGCATCATCAGCAGGCACCCAAGAAAACTCATATCACCCCCCTCAAAGATAAGCACAAACTAACACTACACCTAAAACATAAATCACCATGTTTAATATTACAGCCGGACTTCCCCAAGCCTCCGGATAGGGCTCAGCAGCTAACGCCGCTGAATAAGCAAACACCACCAACATTCCCCCTAAATAAATTAAAAATAACACCAACGACAAGAAAGAGCCTCCATATCCAATCAAAATCCCACACCCCATTCCTGCTACAACCACCAAACCTAAAGCAGCAAAATATGGAGATGGGTTAGAAGCTACTGCAACTAACCCCAAAACCAAACCCAATAAAAAAAGACACATAATATAAGTCACAATTCCTGCCAGGACTCTAACCAGGACTAACGACTTGAAAAACCATCGTTGTTATTCAACTACAAGAACTTTTAATGGCGAATATTCGAAAAACACATCCCTTATTAAAAATCGTTAACGGCTCATTAATTGACCTACCCACCCCATCTAATATTTCTGCATGATGAAACTTCGGCTCTCTACTTGGCCTCTGCCTAATCTCTCAAATCCTCACAGGACTATTCCTTGCAATACATTATACCCCTGATATCGAATCAGCCTTTAACTCCGTAGCCCATATCTGTCGAGACGTTAATTTTGGCTGACTCATCCGTAACCTCCATGCAAACGGAGCATCATTCTTCTTCATCTGTATTTACCTTCACATCGGACGAGGACTATACTACGGCTCTTACCTCTATATGGAAACTTGAAATACCGGAGTCATCCTTCTACTCCTAGTAATAATAACTGCCTTTGTCGGCTACGTCCTTCCCTGAGGACAAATATCATTCTGAGGGGCTACCGTCATCACAAACCTACTCTCCGCTGTCCCCTATGTAGGAACCACACTAGTTGAATGAATTTGAGGTGGATTCTCAGTAGATAATGCTACCTTAACCCGGTTCTTTGCCTTCCACTTCGTACTCCCATTTATCATTACTGCCCTTATAATCATTCATTTATTTTTCTTACACTTAACCGGCTCTAACAACCCAATCGGCCTAAACTCTAACACAGATAAAATTCCATTCCACCCCTATTTCCTGTATAAAGACTTATTAGGCTTTGTAATCCTACTAACAGCATTAACCTCACTAGCCCTGTTCTCTCCAAACCTATTAGGTGACCCAGACAACTTTACACCCGCCAACCCAATAGTTACACCCCCGCACATCAAACCAGAATGATACTTCCTATTTGCTTACGCCATCCTGCGCTCAATTCCTAACAAACTCGGAGGAGTCCTAGCCTTACTAGCCTCAATCCTAGTACTTATATTAGTCCCACTCCTACACACTTCCAAACAACGAACACTAACATTCCGACCTTTCTCCCAATTCCTATTCTGAGCCCTCGTCGCAGACACAGCAATCCTGACATGAATCGGAGGAATGCCAGCAGAACACCCTTTTATTATCATCGGCCAAGTAGCCTCTGTCCTTTACTTCTCAATCTTCCTAATCCTATTCCCTATCGCAGGTTGAATTGAAAACAAAATCCTTGAATAACAGCGCATTAGTAGCTCAGTTTCAGAGCGCCGGTCTTGTAAACCGGACGTCGGAAGTTAAAATCTTCCCTTTTGCTCAAAAAAAGGAGATTCTAACTCCTACCCCTGACTCCCAAAGCCAGGATTCTTAATTAAACTATTTTTTGTAAATTTACATATTTACATTTTTAAATACATATATGAATTATCACCATATATATATATACAACATAATATATGAATACATTCAAGGACATATATGTATTATCACCATTAACTGTATGTAAACATACAAGAATGACATACTAATAAAACATACATAAACCATATACAGCAACATTAAACATGAAATGTTAACAACCTAACTTAAATTTAAGACTTAACATTTACGATGAGTCTACAATGTTATACCAAGTATCACCATCCCGTCAAAACTCAATAATAATGCGCAGTAAGAACCGACCATCCAGCTCATATCTTAATGCATACGGTTATTGAAGGTGAGGGACAATAATTGTGGGGGTTTCACCTAGTGAATTATTCCTGGCATTTGGTTCCTACTTCAGGGCCATTGATTGGTTCATTCCCCATTCTTTCATTGACGCTTGCATAAGTTATTGGTGGAGTTCATTCGACTCTTTAAGCCACATGCCGAGCATTCACTCTACAGCGCATGGTTATTTTTTTTCGTCTTCCTTTCACTTGGCATTTCAGAGTGCACACGGTAGTAACGTTTAAAGGTTGAACATTTCCTTGCCTGCAGTAATATGTATGAATGGTGAAAAGACATTACTTAAGAATTGCATACTTGGATATCATGAGCATAAAGTGAAATATCACTCCTAAGATATCTAAGACACCCCCTCTCGGCTTTTTCGCGTTAAACCCCCCTACCCCCCTAAACTCGTGACATAACTATCATTCCTGTAAACCCCCCGTAAACAGGAAAATCTCGAGTGGGGTATTTTATATTCCAAAACGTTCTTATTTACATTATTATAAATATTTTATAT